AATCCGTGATTTAAGATTTTCTCTCCAAGTTTACTATATCTATTAAAATGATATAGAAAAAATTCATAATCATACGGTTAGGATCAATCTAAACCAGCCCATATATGTATATGAGTCAACATGCCAACTATTAAACAACTTATTAGAAATACAAGACAGCCGATTCGAAATGTCACAAAATCCCCCGCTCTTGGGGGATGTCCTCAGCGTCGAGGAACATGTACTAGGGTGTATGTGCGACTCGTTTCGATCCTGAACAAAAGCAAGAAAACGAATTTCCCGTATGAATAATCAGTGCCACTAAATAGATAGTGAATGGAGAAAGGAACTCCATTCACTATCTAAAACTAAAAATAAGCAAATTGATCCCTCTATTGCGATTGTGTCTAAAGTTTATGGTTTCTATTGGTGCGAACCCAATCACCTAAATTTCCGATGAGAAGCAATTCTCCATTGATAGCAAATGGTTATCCATTAAACGGAGGAAATCTTATTGAAATAAAAAAAAAATGAGGTTTTCACTCGGTCAAGAACGGACTACGAGGGTCAGCTACCCCAGCTAACTTGCATAAGTAAATACCGTTACTGTATACGTGGGTCTGATTTCGAAAGACCTGTTACTGGATAATTCACGGGTAGAGCCAAAGAGTGTGATATGAACTATACAAGTTACCAATAACATTGATTAAATGAAGTAAAGGCTCCGGTGTATAAAGAAGACCTCGCCGTTTAAGAAGTAACCATAGAAACGATGGAACCCCACTATTTCTATTTCTTTATCCATTTTTCTATTTTTTTATAGATTCAACTAGCAAAGGAAAGTTCCTTAGTTCTTTCGTATTTCGCAGTAAAATACCTAAAAATCGTGGCCAGGAAGGTTTAGAGTAGCCAAAGCCATTGGTATTTTTTTACACATTGGAAAAATCCGTTTGGTTATTCAAATAGACCGAGACGTGGAAAAGAATAACTGAAAGAAAAGAAATCAATTAGTTATTTGTCAAAGTTTTATTTATTCAATGACCAGAATTAAACGCGGATATATAGCTCGGAGACGTAGAACAAAAATTCGTTTATTTGCCTCAAGCTTTCGAGGGGCTGATTCAAGACTGACTCGAACTATTACTCAACAGAAAATAAGAGCTTTGGTTTCGGCTCATCGGGATAGGGATAAGAAAAAAAGAAATTTTCGTCGTTTGTGGATCACTCGGATAAACGCAGTAATTCGAGAAGGGGGGGTATACTGTATTTATAGTGTATTAATAAATGATCTATACAAGAGAGAGTTGCGTCTTAATCGTAAAATACTAGCCCAAATAGCTATATCAAATAGAAATTGTCTTTATATGATTTCCAACGAAATCAGAAAAGAAGTAGATTGTAAAGAATACACCAAAATAGAATAATTTTATGGAGTTCCCCGGAGAATGAACTCCGGGAAGGTAGAGTCGCAATTAATATGAGAAAATAGCCTAAAAATAAATGAACACGTTCAATAAAAAATCTTTTTTTTTTTTTCGTTTTGTTCTTATGACATACACGATAATAAAATCGGGCTTCTCGGATCTGTGTCAAACAAAAAACCAATCCACGCTTGAGTTCGGATTGGAATTCTGATTCAAGTGAACAAAGAATAAGCCTATTTTTTTCTGGTTCTAAGACGAGTAATTCTAGCGGTCGATTCGGCTCTTTCAAATTGTTTCTCATTATTGAGAAAAGGTAACAAAGATAAAATACGAGCTTGTTTTATAGCAATAGTAATTAATCGTTGTTGTTTCAAGGTCAATCTATTTACTCGTCTAGATAATATTTTTCCTTGTTCACTAATAAATCGACTAATTAAATTCATGTTTTTATAATCAATTCGATCCCCCGATTGAATCGGGGGCAAACGCCTACGAAAAGATCGCTTGGATTTAAGAAAAGGTCGCTTGGATTTATCCATGGTTTAGTTGTTTAGTTTATTTGTTATCCCGAAAATCCTATTTCTTAATTGTCATTTTAACCCACAATAAGATTTTTTTTAATATTAAAATACGTTCTATTTAGATTTCAATATGCTCTATGTTGTTCTATATAATGTTATATTAGCCTTGAAAGGCTAAGATTTCAAGACTAAGATTCGATCTATTTCTTTATTTCTTTGTGAATCGTATGATTGGAACAACAGGGACAGAATTTTCTCAATTCTAATTGATTAGGCGTATTGTGCCGGTTCTTTTGAGTAATATATCTGGAAATGCCCGTTGATACCTTCTTAACACCGATTCGGATACAACTCTTACATTCCAAAATCACCGTTACGCGTGCATCTTTCCTCTTAGCCATGAATCTCCTTTTGATTCTTGATTTACTCAACACTTCTATTTCAACTCGAAGAACAGGATCTCAGTTAAAGATCCTGTATTCTTGCCCTAGACTCACATTTTCCTATTCTATTACCTCTATTATTAATATTCATCTAATTCGAATTTGAACCCGAGTCTCGCAGACGTTGAATTCA